GTACGGATACTAATATGCGCGATCAAATAGACGAAGTGGCTTTGATACGTTATTCACAACAATCAGACTTTCGGCGCGGTATAATCAAAGGTTCTATGCGAGCTCAAAGGCGTAAAATAGTTATTTTAAAATTGTTTCAAGCAAATGCACATTCCCCTCTTTTTTTGGAGAGACTACAAAAATCCCCTCTTTTTTCTTTTGATATCTCTGGGTTGATTAAACTAATTTTTAGAAATTGGGTGGGTAAAGGGGAAGCATTTAAAATTGTAGACTATACAAAAGAACAAACAAAAAGAGAAGAAACAAAAGAACAAACAAAAAGAGAAGAAAAAAAAGAGAAGAACAAAAGAAAGGAAAAAGCGCGCATAGAGATAGCAGAGGCCTGGGATAGCATTCCATTTGCGCAAGTAATAAGAGGTTGCATGCTACTAACTCAATCTATTTTTAGAAAATATATTCTATTACCTTCATTCATAATTGCGAAAAATATTGGACGTATATTCCTATTGCAACTTCCCGAATGGTCTGAGGATTTACAGGAATGGAATAAAGAGATCCATCTTAAATGTACCTATAACGGTGTTCCGTTATCCGAAACAGAATTTCCGAAAAATTGGTTGACAGATGGTATTCAGATAAAAATATTATTTCCTTTCTGTCTGAAACCTTGGCACAAATCGAAACTACGATCCTCTCAGAAAGATCTAATGAAAAAGAAAAAAGAAAAAGATGATTTTTGTTTTTTAACAGTTTGGGGAATGGAAGCCGAACTTCCTTTTGGTTCGCCCCGAAAACGACCTTCCTTTTTTAAACCCATTTTAAAGGAATTCGAAAAAAAAATTGGAAAATGGAAAAAGAAGTATTTTCGAGTTCTAACAGTTTTCAAAGGAAAAACAAAATTACTTCGAAAAGTTTCAAAAGAAACAAAAAAATGGGTTATCAAAAGTGTTATTTTTATAAAAATAATAATAAAAGAACTTTCAAAAGTAAATCCAATTCTATTATTTAGATTAAGAAAAGTAGAAGTATATGAATCGAGCGAAATTAAAGAAGAAAAAGATTCCATAATAAGCAATCAGATAATTCACGAATCATTTAGTCAAATTGCATCTCCGAGTTGGACAAATTCTTCATTGACAGAAAAAAAAATGAAGGATCTGACTGATAGAACAAGTACAATTCGAAATCAAATAGAAAGAATCACAAAAGAGAAAAAAAAAGTAACTCCAAGAATAAATAATCTTAGTCCTAACAAAACAAGTTATAGTGCTAAAAGATTCGAAAAGTGGGAAATATTAAAAAGAAGAAATGCTCGATTAATCTGTCAATTACCCCCTTTTTTAAAATTTTTCATTGAAAAAATATACACAGATATATTTTTATCTATCATTAATATTCCCAGAATAAATACAGAACTTTTTCTTGAATCAACAAAAAAAATTATTGATAAATCCATTTACAATAATGAAAGAAAACAAGAAAAAATGAATAAAAAAAAGAAAACTCCAATTCCGTTTTTTTCGACTATAAAAAAGCCACTTCATAATATTAGTAATATTAAAGCAAATTCACATATTTTTTATGACTTATCCTACGTGTCACAAGCATATGTATTTTACAAATTATCACAAATCCAAGTTAGTAACTCGTTACGATCTGTTGTTCAACATCAAGGAAGCCATTTTTTTCTTAAGCCTAAAATAAAGGATTCTTTTGAAACACAAGGAATGGTTCATTCAAAATCAGCAGATAAGAAACTTCCGAGTTATGAAATGAATCAATGGAAAAACTGGCTAAGAGGACATTATCAATACCATTTATCTCAGATCAGATGGTCTAGATTAATACCAGAAAAATGGCGAAATACAGTTCATCCGCGTCGTATAGCTAAAGAAAATTTTAGCAAATGGCATTCATATGAAAAAGACCAATTAATTAATTCCAAAAAACAAAAACAATTTGAAGTATATTCATTATCTAATCAAAAAGATAATTTTCTAAAATACTATAGATATGATCTTTTATCATATAAATTTCTTAATTATGAAAATAAAGCGGAATGCTTTTTTTATAGATCTCCCTTTCAAGGAAATAAGAACCAAGAGATTTCTTATAACACGCCTAAAGAGACACTTTTTGATATGCTGAGGAATATCCCTATTAAAAATTATCTAGGAAAGGTCGATATTCTATATATGGAAAAACCGACCGATAGAAAATATTTTGATTGGAAAATTTTCCATTTTTATCTTAGACAAAAAGTCGATATTGAGGCCTGGATCATGATCGATACCAATAGGACTCAAAATACTCAAATTCGTACTAATAATTCTCAAATAATTTCTAAAAAAGATCTTTTTTATCTTATGATTCCAGAAATCAATCCACCAAACTCCCACAAAGGATTTTTTGATTGGATGGGAATGAATGAAAAAATACTAAAGCGTCCCATATCGAATCTGGAACTTTGGTTCTTCCCAGAATTTGTGTTACTTTATAAAGTATATAAAATGAAACCTTGGTTTATACCAAGCAAATTACTTCTTTTAAATAGAAGTGAAAATAGTAGTGAAAATAAAAAGATCAATGAAAAGGAAAAAGGAAGTTTTTTGATAGCCTCGAATAAAAAGCATCGAAATCAAGAACCCACAAGCCGAGGAGATCGTGGATCCGTTCTCTCACAACAAAAAGATATTGAAGAAAATTATACAAGATCAGACATGAAAAAAGGGAAAAAGAAAAAACAATACAAAAGCAACACGGAAGCAGAACTAGATTTCTTCCTGAAACGTTATTTGCTTTTTCAATTGAGATGGGACGAGACTTTGAATCAAAGAATGATCGATAATATCAAGGTATATTGTCTCCTGCTTAGACTGATAGATCCAAGAAAAATTACTATATCCTCGATTCAAAAGAGAGAAATGAGTTTGGATATAATGCTGATTCAGAAGAATTTAACTCTTTCAGAATTGATGAAGAAGGGGGTATTGATTCTAGAACCCATTCGTCTGTCTGGAAAAAAAGATGGGCAATTTATTATGTATCAAACCATAGGTATTTCGTTGGTTCATAAGAGTAAGCATCAAACTAATCAAAAATACCAAGAGCAAAGATATGTTTCTAAGAATAATTTGGATGAAACTATTTCACCACATCAAAGAATAACTGGAAATAGAGACAAAAATCATTTTGATTTACTTGTTCCTGAAAATATTTTATCGTTTAGACGTCGTAGAAAATTGAGAATTCTAATTTGTTTCAATTCAAAGAATAGAAATTCTATAGATAGAAATCCAGTATTTTGGAACGTAAAAAACAGCAGCCAAGTTTCACATGACAATAACCATCTTGATAGAGAGAAAAATCAATTAATGAAATTAAAGCTCTTTCTTTGGCCTAATTATCGATTAGAAGATTTAGCTTGTATGAATCGTTATTGGTTTGATACAAATAATGGCAGTCGTTTCAGTATGTTAAGGATACATCTGTATCCACGATTGAAAATTTGTGGATAATACACTTTTTCTATATATCCTATACCCTATATATAATATAGGGTATATGAAAGCAAACAAATACACAGATCACACGCCTTGTCTCACATTTCATTCTAGTATCCAATATGAAATGAATAATGTCTCAATTCGATCTCGAAATGAATCAACAGAACCTTCTTCATTTTAGGTCTAAATTCTTCGATGCGAAAATGTACCAATCTTTTTCTATCCCTATCTAAATCCAATTAGAAATTGGATTGATTGATTTGAATTCAGAAAATTAGGAGTTCATAAAGAAATTTGGATTAGATTATTGTATATACCACATTCAAATTAATGGCATTATTATTACTGATCGGTAAAATCCATATCTGTAAAAAGGGAAAGGGGCATTTTTTTATGGTAAAAAATTCATTCATTTCGGTTATTTCTCAAAAAGAAAACGAAGAAAACAGAGGGTCTGTTGAATTTCAAGTATTCAGTTTCACCGCTAAGATAAGGAGACTTACTTCACATTTGGAATTGCACAAAAAAGACTTTTCATCTCAGAGAGGTTTGCGAAAAATTTTAGGAAAACGTCAACGACTGCTGGCCTATTTTTCAAAAAGAAATAGAGGACGCTATAAAGAATTAATTGGTGAGTTGGATATTCGAGAGATAAAAACTCGTTAATTTGAAGCGTGATACCATTTGAGCTTAGTCGTTTAAATTTTGATGAACTTCTTTTTACTTTCAGCAATGCATGGAAGAATGACTCGGGAAAAACTTATGATTGCACCAACTACAAGAAAAGACCTCATGGTAGTCAATATGGGCCCTCACCACCCATCAATGCATGGTGTTCTTCGACTGATCGTTACTCTCGATGGTGAAGATGTTATTGACTGTGAACCAATATTGGGTTATTTACATAGAGGGATGGAGAAAATTGCGGAAAATCGAACAATTATACAATATTTGCCTTATGTAACACGTTGGGATTATTTAGCTACTATGTTCACAGAAGCAATAACCGTAAACGGACCCGAACAGCTAGGCAATATTCAAGTACCTAAAAGGGCTAGCTATATCAGAGCTATTATGTTGGAGTTGAGTCGTATCGCTTCCCATTTGTTATGGCTTGGCCCTTTTATGGCAGATATTGGGGCACAGACCCCTTTCTTCTATATTTTTCGAGAACGAGAATTAATATATGACCTATTCGAAGCTGCTACCGGTATGCGCATGATGCATAATTATTTTCGTATCGGAGGAGTCGCTGCTGATCTACCTCATGGCTGGATAGATAAATGTTTGGATTTTTGCGATTATTTTTTAACCGGGGTTGCTGAATATCAAAAGCTTATTACACGGAATCCTATTTTTTTAGAACGAGTTGAAGGCGTAGGCATTATTGGTGGAGAAGAAGCACTAAATTGGGGTTTATCAGGGCCAATGCTACGAGCTTCCGGAATACAATGGGATCTCCGTAAAGTTGATCATTATGAGTGTTACGACGAA